GAATTTTGAATCGAATGACTATTCATCTATTGTATTTTCATACAAATGGGGGGCAAGAAAACTCTATGAAAAGATGGTGGTTTAATTCGATGTTGTTTAAGAAGGAGTTAGAACGTAGGCGTGGGCTAAATAAATCAATGGACAGTCTTGGTCCTATTGAAAATACCAGTGAAATTGAAGATTCGAATAGAAAAGATACAACTAAAAATATTCAGAGTTGGGGGGGTCGTGACGATTCTAGTTACAGTAATGTTGATCGTTTATTCGGGGTCAAAGACATTCGGAATTTCATCCCCGATGACACTTTTTTGGTTAAGGATAGTAATGGAGACATTTATTCGATATATTTTGATATTGAAAATCAAATTTTTGAGATTGACAACAATCATTCGTTTCTGAGTGAACTAGAAAGTTCTTTTTATAGTTATCGGGATTCTAGTTATCTGCATAATGAATCTACCAGTGAAGATACCTACTATAATCGTTACATGTACGATACTCAATATAGTTGGAATAATCATATTAATAGTTGCATTGACAGTTATCTTCAGTCTCAAATCTGTATCGATACTTCCATGGTAAGTGATAGTGATAATTCCAGTGATAGTTACATTTATAGGTCCATTTATGGTGAAAGTAGAAATAATGGTGAAGGGGAGGGTTCGGGTATACGAACCCGCGCGCAAGGTAGTGATTTAACTATAAGAGAAAGTTCTAATGATATCGATGTAACTCAAAAATATAGACATTTGTGGGTTCAATGCGAAAATTGTTATGGATTAAATTATAAGAAATTTTTGAAATCTAAAATGAATATTTGTGAACAATGTGGATATCATTTGAAAATGAGTAGTTCAGATAGAATAGAACTTTCGATCGATCCGGGTACTTGGCATCCTATGGACGAAGACATGGTCTCTCTAGATCCCATTGAATTTCATTCGGAGGAGGAAACTTATAAAGATCGTATTGATTCTTATCAAAGAAAGACAGGATTAACCGAGGCTGTTCAAACAGGCATAGGCCAACTAAATGGCATTCCCGTAGCAGTTGGGGTTATGGATTTTCAGTTTATGGGGGGTAGTATGGGATCCGTAGTCGGGGAAAAAATTACCCGTTTGATTGAGTATGCTACCAATAAATCTCTACCTCTTATTATAGTGTGTGCTTCCGGGGGGGCGCGCATGCAAGAAGGAAGTTTGAGCTTGATGCAAATGGCTAAAATATCGTCTGCTTTATATGATTATCAATCAAATAAAAAGTTATTTTATGTCTCAATCCTTACATCTCCTACTACTGGCGGGGTGACGGCTAGTTTTGGTATGTTGGGCGATATCATTATTGCCGAACCCAATGCTTACATTGCGTTTGCAGGCAAAAGAGTAATTGAACAAACATTGAATAAAACAGTACCTGAAGGTTCGCAAGCGGCTGAATATTTATTCCAGAAGGGATTATTCGACCTAATCGTACCGCGTAATCTTTTAAAAAGCGTTCTAAGTGAGTTATTTAAGCTCCACGCTTTCTTTCCTTTGAATAAAAATTTAATCAAAATCAAATAGAGCACTAAGTTCAATTATTTGTAGCAAACGAGTAGTTAGTTTATTCGGAATTAAAGGAAATAGGAATCTTCTTTGGTGAACATAAGATCTAATTGTAGAAAGAATCAAAAGCTGCGGATAACCCCCTTTTACCTATATTTCTGATTACTAATCAAGAAGTCTCTATCAAAAAAAGAGTGAATTCTTCCTTTCATGAAATTGGGCAAACAAAACGAATTTCTGCTTCTTATCTTACGTATATAATTCTCAAATAGAAAAAATATAAAGTTTTGTATTTTTCTCTACTTCCCGAAAATTCCGTTTAGCTAAAAATAACTCCGGGTTCGGATTCGAACGAATCTTTCGATAATCTGTAAGAAACTCTTTCTTTAGTAAAAAGACTAAAAGACAAAGAAATCACGAAAAATAATAAATAATAAAGTTGATTATCATACATATCTTTCGTGTAGAAAGATGAATAAGTTCATTTATTTAGTAGCTCTACATTCCTTGCACTTATTCTATATCCTCACTTAGATCTAGATATATAGATACTTAGATCTATACTAAGAATTGAATTAATAATTAAAGTCATAATAGTGAAAATTCTTAATTATAATTATTATAAGATAGCTTTATTTATAAATAATAATAACAGGTACAAACAATAAATCGAGGTACCATTCTATGACAACTTTCAACCTTCCCTCTATTTTTGTGCCTTTAGTAGGCCTAGTATTTCCGGCAATTGCAATGGCTTCTTTATTTCTTCATGTTCAAAAAAACAAGATTGTTTAGACCCAATGGATCCCATCCCTTCTGTTTTTTTTTTTCAAAACTTAGACTTGTATCATAACTAACACAGATATCTATTTAGTGGAATATGATATAACATGTGATTTTTGCCGAACATAAAGGAAAGGGCTCTTATACCTGTAGAAACATAATATATGGGTAAATGAATTCTAGCTGTTTTCAAATCGACCAGGATCGTTGGATGGCTGAAATAAAAAGTCCTCGGATCTATATGTATAGTGCGATCATATGAAGGGTATGTTATTATTTGACTTTAGATTAGGTCGAAGCAATTTGATGAATTACTCCTAAAGGTTCACATCAAACTAGTGCTAGTTGATGAGAGTTACTTCGGAAACATAAAGTCAAATTAATTTGAGGTATTCCAATAAAAAATAAAATACAATCGGATCAAGTATGCATTGGCGATCAGAACATCTACGTATAGAACTTATAACGGAGGCTCGAAAAATAAGTAATTTCTGCTGGGCCTTTATCGTTTTTTTAGGTTCATTAGGATTGTTTTTGGCTGGAACTTCCACTTATCTTGGTATAAATTTGCTACCTTTTTTGCCTTCTATGTCTTATTTTCCGTTGGAGCTAATCAGTTTTTATTCACAAGGTATAATGATGCTTTTCTACGGAATCGTGGGTCTCTTTATTAGTTTCTATTTGTGGTGCACAATTTTCTGGAATGTAGGCAGCGGTTATAATCGATTCGATAGAAAGGAAGGTATAGTGTGCTTTTTTCGTTGGGGATTTCCTGGAAAAAATCGGCGCATATTCCTCCGATTCCCTATAAAAGATATTCAATCCATTAAAATAGTAGAAGTTAGAGAGGGTATTTATGCCGGTCGTGGCCTTTATCTGGACGTTCGAGGCCAGGGGGCCATTCCCTTAGCTCGTACTGATGAGAATTTGGCTCCACTTGCTATTGTAGACAAAGCTGCTGAATTGTCCAATTTCTTGCGCGTACCAATTGAAGTTGAAGTAGTTTGAAAAATGGTCCGAAAATGGAAAATGGGTGCTTTGAGGGAACAATGCAAGAATCCTATTTTTTCTATAACATAACCTAAGTGAAGTTTCATCAGAAGGTTCATTCGAGCCAAAGCGGGCGGAACAACCACAAAACGAAATTCTTTTTTTGTCAATCGACGTTTCATTTTCTCCTTTCTTTTGTGTTCCTTAATGACCAACACAAAAATAACAATTAGATTTCTTAATAATGATAACTAGTCAATTTCTGTCTTGTTTTGCTACTTTACTTAAAGGGGTTCTTTCGGTCATTCATCGAAAGGGGACAGTTGTTTCGAATTTGCCCAATTGAGGAGATATCGGGAAACTATATTTTTTTAGTATTTCTTCATTCGAAATGGATTATTAGTCGATTTTTCTAGTCTTTCGAGATTCAAAGACTAACCACAAAATCACAAATAAAATAGATTCATAGGTTCCATACCTTGTATAGAACTCATGCGTGAAAGAAACATAGAGTCGACGAATGAGGTGGGTTGATTAACAATTCACAGATGAAAAAATGACAAAAAAGAAAGCATTCACTCCTCTTGTATCTATAGTATTTTTGCCTTGGTGGCTTTCTCTCTCATTTAAAAAAAGTCTGGAATCTTGGGTTACTAATTGGTGGAATGCTGGGCAATCTGAAATTTTTTTGAATGATATTCAAGAAAGGGGTATTCTAGAAAAATTCATAGACTTAGAGGAACTCCTCGCCTTGGACGAAATGATCGAAGAATACTCGGAGACACGTCTACATAAGCTTCGTATAGGAATCCAAAAAGAAACGATCCAATTAATCAAGATACACAACGAGGATCGTATCCATACGATTTTTCACTTCTCGATAAATATAATCTGTTTTGTTATTCTAAGCGGTTATTCTATTTTGAGTAATGAAGAACTTGTTATTCTTAACTCTTGGGCCCAGGAATTCCTATATAACCTAAGCGACACAGTCAAAGCTTTTTCTATTCTTTTATTAACCGATTTATGTATTGGATTCCATTCACCCCACGGCTGGGAATTAATGATTGGCTCTGTCTACAAAGATTTTGGATTTGTTCAGAATGATCAAATTATATCGGGTCTTGTTTCTACTTTTCCAGTCATTCTTGATACAGTTTTTAAATATTGGATTTTCCGTTATTTAAATCGTGTATCTCCGTCACTTGTAGTTATTTATCATTCAATGAATGACTGATAAAAGATCCACTCATATTAATCTAATCCAATTAGAAGGTTTGTTACTTTTTAGTTGTACATAAACAAAGCGTTGAAAATTTATGTTTTCTATTTTTCCCCATCTGCGGGATTCATCCTATATTATTCCAGTAAAATAGCATTCCAGTAAAATTATTCCAGTAACTAGCAGAATCGTGGATAGGGAACTATATTAGCTATTAGCGACTTACCCCACCTATTGTAGAAATTTTGGGATCAACGATTGGACCATGGAAACTAGAAATACTTTTTCTTGGATTTGGATAAAGGAACAGATTACTCGATCTATTTCCGTATCGCTCATGATATATATCATAACTCGGACGGCCATTTCAAATGCATATCCCATTTTTGCACAGCAGGGTTATGAAAATCCACGAGAAGCGACTGGGCGTATTGTATGTGCCAATTGTCATTTAGCTAATA